ATGACAAAATGGATCCTTTGCTTTGATGTTTCAAACCACTCTATTCTATTCCTTTTTTATTAGGATGTTATGTTTTTTAATAATTTAATCTATTGACTGATTCATAGTTTCTGTCGTTCCTAACATAATATTAACTATTATGTCAATATTTTGAATATGAAGCAACAAGAAAGGAGGAATCCATCGATTTTCTAAATAATCCAATACGTATGGATTTATCCCTATGAAACATCCTGCAAATCCTTTTCTTTTTCTACTCAACTATTTCTTTCTACTAAACTAAAACAAATAAGAAAAAAAAAAAGAAAACTGTAATGAGATAATAAAGAAAGATTTGGATATGCGTAAAGATCTAATCCGCTTTTCAACCGAAACAAAACAAGATAAGTCTTTTTTTTTTCATTCTTTTCCTAAGTTATAAGTTGAAGTGAATTGAAGAAGTTTTATTTGTTCAATTATACCCGGAAAATAAAATAAGGAATAAGAATCTTTGGCAAACAGGAGAACATGATTCTTTCGATACAAGACGACATAAGAAAATCCTTATAATAAAATACTTTTCTTGTGTCGTCTTGTATCAAATTGAATAGACGATTAGGAATTAGGAAGACTAAGAATACTTTCTATAAATCTTTTTTACTTTCATTTTTCCCGTCTTTGCCTTTTATTCTATTCCTTTGTATTTGTATACTGATTTTCTCTCATTAGGAATGGTATACAAGTAATGAGTTTCAGACATCCCGCAAAATAAAAAAGAGTAAAAAAAAAAAAAACAAACAAAGAAAAGACTTATAGAATTTTTTGAATCATATATCATTCTATTGATCAACAAGAATTTGGCACTTTTACCAACTTTATTTTAAGGAATCTCTAGATCTAGAAATTCATTTCGTACAACTGAACCTTTTCAAACTGTTTCTTTTTCAGAACCAAAAAGATTTGTGCCAAAATCACAGATGCCAAGAAGAACAGAAGGCCTTGGACTCGTAATGGATCTTGAAGCACTATTTCTGTGTCTCCCTGACCAAAACCTCCTACATTTGGATTACTTGTTAATGGTTGATCAAGCTTGATGGATTCACCTTCTGAAACAAGAAGTTCTGGTCCTGGAGGTATAATATCAACCACTTGACGTCCTTCTGATGCATCAACTATGGTTATTTCATATCCCCCTTTTTCTTTACGTGCTATTCTGCTTACTATACCAGCAGATGTAGCATTATAAACTGTATTGTTACTCTTGCTACCATCAGGATAAATCTGACCCCTTCCTCTGTTCCCACCTACATATATGGGATATTTTAAGAAGTAAACGTCTTTTTTCGTAGCAGGGTCGGGGGAAAGAATAGGAAAGACGATTTCACTATATTTCTGACCGGGAACAGGACCTATCACAATAATATTTCTTTTATTAGGACGATAACACTGAAAAGAAAGATTGCCCATCTTTTCTTTCATTTCGGGAGAAATACGATCGGGGGGGGCTAATTCGAATCCCTCGGGTAAAATAAGAACAGCTCCTACATTCAAAGCTCCTTTTTTACCATTAGCAAGAACTTGTTTCAGTTGCATATCATAAGGAATTCGAACAACTGCTTCAAATACAGTATCAGGAAGTACAGCTTGTGGAACTTCAATATCCACGGGCTTATTAGCTAAATGGCAATTGGCACATATAATTCGTCCAGTTGCTTCTCGTGGATTTTCATAACCCTGCTGCGCAAAAATGGGATATGCATTTGAAATAGATGCTCGAGTTATTACATATATCATGATCGATACATAAATGGATCGAGTCATCTGTTCTTTTACCCAAGAAAAAGTATTTCTATTTTGCATGGTCCAATTATTGATCCCCGGAATTTCTACAATAAATTCGATAGGTAGCTAGTAGAATTCCCTATCCACAAGTTTGCCATTGTATTGATTGTACTTAAAGAAATGTACTGGTGGAATCTAGTATGAATACCTTGAATTTAAAAGGTAGAAGTATAAAAATAAAAAATAAGTAAGATGAAAAATGATTTCTTTATACACGAAGAAAGATTCTGATTTGATTGATATCAAAAGATCTAAGGAATTATTCATTCATTGAATGATAAATTACTACAAGCGAAGGAGATACACGATTTAAAAAATGGAAGATCCAATATTTCACAATTGTATCTAGAATCACTGGAAAAGTGGAAACAAGACCAGATATAATCTGATCATTCTGAGCCAATCCAAAATCGTTGTAGATCGAACAAATCATTAGTTCCCAACCATGGGTCGAGTGAAATCCGATCCATAAATCAGTAACTAAAAGAATCGAAAAAGCTTTGATTGTATCACTTAAGTTATAGAGAAATTCCTGAATCCAAGAATTTAGAATGAAAAGTTCTTCAGTACCCAGAAAAAAATAACCACTTAGAATAGTGAAACAGATTATATTTGTAGAGAAATGCAAAATGATATGGAAATGAGATTCATTTTGTCTTTGGACTAATTGTATTGTTTCCTTGTGCATTCCTATACGAAGTCTTTGCATATGTGTTTCCGAGTACTCCTTTATCATCTCGTCCAACAGGAATAGTTCTTCTAATTCCATAAATTTTTCTAGAACATTTTTCTCTTGAATATCATTCAAAAGTATTTCGGATTGCCTGGTATTCCACCAATTAAGAAACCAAGTTTCTAGACATTTATTAAAGGAGAGAGAAACCCACCAGGGTAAAAAGAGTATAGACACAAGATATGGGAGGGAAGCCAATGCTTTCTTTTTTTTCATTCTGTATCCGTGATGTGAATTGTTAATGAACCTGTTTCATTCGTCGATTCTATCTGATATTTCTATGAAGCACGAATCATATAACAAGAGCCTATAACTCTAACAAGAATAAGGTATCGAACCTATGGATCTTTTCCTATTTTTGTTTTTGTGTAAGAATTTAGTCTTTGGATCTAGAATAGAACATACAAGAAAAGCCCTTTTCGAATGAAAAAAAAGAAGTAAATATTCTTTCCACTTTCCATATTCCAGAGATCACAATTAGGCAAATTGTAACCAAATTCCCGTTCATTTATTCCTTTCGATGAAGACTCGAAAACCCATTTGAACTAACAAATCTAATTCGGATTTCAAGACGAATTCTACCGGATCCTTGAATTCTTTTATTTCTATTTCGAATTCGAAAGATTTCACTGTCTAACCGTAGCGCGGGGATAGGGTATCAATTCAAAGGGCTAAAAAGAGGAATTATGTTTTACGAAAACAAAAGGCATGTTAGGATATTTGATGAATCTATACTTATTAGACCTTTTACTAGTATTTTTACTAGTATAAAGAATGAAGCTGGACGCCATGTGTATGTGTATACAAAATAGTTTTTGTGTACAAATAGTTTCTATTCTCCTTAATCTCTTTTTTTTTTGAATCTATTTTATTTGATTAGTTATATTCAATTTTATTATTATTATTATTGTTCCATATACGTCCTCCTGCTTTTGAGATGTATTAAGTTCCTTCTCTCATGCTGAGATTTTCAGTTCATTTCAAAATACTTCAATGGGTACGCGCAAGAAATAGGCCAATTCGGCAGCTTTTTGTTCAATTTCTCGTGGAGTCAAATTCTCATCAGTACGGGTCAAGGGAATAGCTCCTTGGCCCTTTATTTCCATATAAAGGACACGACGAGGAAAAAGACCCTCTCTGACCTCCATTCTTATTGATTGGATATCTTTCAGAAAGATACGAAGAAAGATGCGACGATTTCTTCCAGGAAATCCCCAACGAAAAAGGGACATTATCCCTTCTTTTCTATCGAATAGGTCATAACCACTACCTACATTCCATGAAATTGTGCACCACAAATAAGAACTAATGAATAGACCTGCGATCCCATAGAAAGACATCACGATCCCTTGTGGGAAAAAAATAATTTGCTGAGACGGAAATACGGATATCAGATTTTTACCAAGATAACTGGAAGTTCCAACCACTAAGAATCCTAGTGAACCTAAAAAAAGGATACAGGCCCAGCAAAAATTACTTGTTTTTCGAGACCCCGTTATAAGTTCTATCCATATATGTTCTGATCGCCAGTTCATACTATACTAGATCCAGTTGCATTCGATTGGAATTGAGAGAATAACCCAAATGGATTTGACTCGACTTTTATTGCTTGATCCCGAAGTAACTTTCATAAACTAGCAGCATTTCGATAGGAACCATTAGGAAGAATTGGTTAGATACATTGAGTTTCTATTTCAAATATTTTTCTTGCTGATCATTTTGAATTTCATCATTGAATTGATTAAGCTATAACCACATATACATGCTGCATTAATGTGTATATTATGCATCGGCATACATAACAAAACAACTCTTCCATTTTTTTTTTGGAAAGGCCACATATATCATATTACATTAAAAAAAAAGTATCTGTATGATGATCCAGTGTTGAAAGAAATTGATCAGATTTGGTCCCATCATATTTAAACAATCTTATTTTTTTGGACATAAAGAGATAAAGAAGCCATTGCGATTGCCGGAAAGACTAGGCCCACTAAAGGAACAAAAATAGAGGGAAAGTTAAAATCTATCATAGAATGGGTACCTCAATTTCATAATTGTACCTATTATAATTCTAAATTAGAATTATAAAGATATCTTATGATAAGTCTATCTATTAGAAAGAATATTAAGATAATATGTGAAGTATTCAATATAATAAATAACGAATGTAGAACTCAATGAAGTGTACCTATTCCTCTTTCTACACGAATATGTATGAGAATCCGCTTTCAGAAATTGGATTCTTCTTCTCCCATCCTTATCTTTATCGTCTTTCTTTTCTATCTTTCCTTTCAAAACAAAAAGGTGTTTTGAAAGGAAAGATAGAAAAGAGTTTCTTATGAGTTCCCGACTTTAACCAATCTTATCCAACAAACAAGGATTCCTAGTGAAAAACGGGGTTTGCTAAATAAAAATAACTTATCTATTATTATTATTTTTTCTTTTAATATTTCTATTTTCTTTATTTGATTTGAGATTTTTTCTTTATTTTTATTTACTATTTTCTTTTTATTTTTTCGATATCTTTTTTTATCTATTTTTTGTTGTTCTATATATGAATATGTCAAAAGGACGAAGAAAATAATTTTTCTTTCCCGGATTTATCGGAAGGAGAAAGAAATCTTGTCGATAGAGGGATGCCTATTCCTAATCAGAGGTAGAATAAAAAAAGGATCCGAGGCAAAAAGTCATTATCAAAAACTTCTGACTCTTACTACACTTATAACTGATGTCCCCAAAGAAAACACCATCTTCTTAGTTTTTTTTTTCATTATAATGAACTAAATGCGTATTCGCTAAAAATAAAAATAACTGAAGCTAGTGATATACTTCCATTTGAAAATGAAGAATTTCAATCTTTTTTAAAAGATTTTTTTGAATCTTGATTCAAGGGAAGGAAACCATGTAGCTGAAATAACTCATTAAGAACACCTTTTAAAAGATTACGTGGTACGATTGGGTCGAATAAGCCCTTATGGAATAAAGACTCAGCCGCTTGTGAACCGTCGGGTACTGTATTTTTCAATGTTTGTTCAATTACTCTTTTACCCGCAAACGCAATGTAGGCATTAGGTTCAGCAATAATGATATCTCCCAACATACCAAAACTTGCTGTAACTCCACCAGTTGTAGGAGATGTAAGGATTGATACATAGAATAACTTTTTATTTGATTGATAATCATATGAAGCAGAAGATATTTTAGCCATTTGCATCAAGCTCAAACTCCCTTCTTGCATGCGTGCTCCTCCAGAAGCACACACAATAATGACAGGCAGAGATCGATTAGTAGCATACTCGATCAAACGGGTGATTTTCTCACCTACTACGGATCCCATACTACCTCCCATAAACTGAAAATCCATAACTCCAATTGCTATGAGAATACTATTTAGTTGACCTACGCCCGTTTGAACAGCTTCAGTTAAACCCGTTTTTTTTTGAGAAAAAGAGATGCGATCTATATAGGGTTCCTCCTCTGAATGAAATTCAATAGGGTCCATAGAGACCATATCTTCATCCATAGGCTTCCAAGTGCCAGGATCAATAAAGAGTTCGATTCTATCTGAACTACTCATTTTCAAATGATATCCGCAGTGTTCACAAATATTCATTTTTGCACTAAAAAATTTTTTATAATTTAATCCATAACAATTCTCACATTGAACCCATAACTGTTTGTATTTTGTATTTCTATTATTTCTATCGAAATCATTATATTTTTCTCTTCTATTGAAATAACTGCTACTAGTTTTCATACTAGAATTTCCACTTTCAATACTACTTGTACTTTCCATACAAATGAAACTAGAAATGTAACTGTCGATATCACTGTAAATGTCACTATTAAGACTGATTTCAAAACGAAGATAACTATCAATGCAACTATTAATGTGATTATTCCAATTATTCCAATTAGATTGAGTATCATACATGGAATAATAATAGTAGTAATTACTACTATTAGACCCACTATTCAAATACCTAGAAAAAAGAATCTTTAGTTCACTCAAAAAAGAACTAGCATTGTTAATATAAAAATCCTTATTTTCAATAGCAAAAATCTGATTTTCAATATCAAAATATACAGAATAAGTGTCACCATTACTATTTCTAACTAAAAAAGTATGATCAGAGATCAAACTCAAAATATTCCTGTTATCAAAGAAATAATAATAATTTAGATAATTCATATTACTGAAACTAGAATTGTCCCAACTAGGAATCTTTTTCTCCGCATCATTTAGAATAGTTTCTTCACTTCCACCGGTATGTCCAAGAGCATCAAGACTATCCATTGATTTACTTAGTCTACACTTATGTTCTAACTTCTTGTTAGACAACATCGAGTTGAACCAACATTTTTTCATAGATTCTTTCTGCCCCCTATTTTATGAAAACCTAATACTAATAGATGAATAGTCATTCGATGAAGAAAAAATCATTTTACTATTTATTTTTATTTCTCATCAGAATTCAAATCAAGCATATGATCCAATCATTAAGATTGTTAATGAAAAACGAGCGAGTCTTTAAAAGAAAGGATTCTCCTTTTGAGGAATCCGGTGAATCATTTCAATATTATGATAGTGATTATTATAGAATTTTTCCCCAAAAAAAGATATATAAAGACAGGTTTCTCTCATGTAAAACTTTAAATTCTCATCAAAAAGATACATATACATAGTTGTTTCTTCCCATAAATGAAAAATGAATTCTCGTCTCGTAGAATCTCGTGTCATATAGTCAAAGAATAAAATGAGTTTCTATTACAACAGGGAACGAAAAAGACAATATACAGGATAGGGGTAGAAGGGATCCTTCTCTTGGCTTGATCCATGGTCTGAAATTAAGGAATATAAAATGATCCGCCAATCCAATCCCAAGGATCCATAATTCAGCCTATGGTTCCAACAATAAAGAATAGAATAGATAAGTTGTTTA